TAAGGGATTCCTTGATTCGGGCCGATGAAAAAATATCAATCGATCATTATCAAACGGACTGCAATCTTTTTCTGTGGGTGAGAATCCCAACCGAGCGCTTTCTACTTCTCAGTAGGCCATGAACTAGCTCAGAATCATTCTTACCGAGTCTACCACCATTAAGGGATCCCATTTTTTTCTCGAGGCCAAAAAGATCTTGAGCGACCGATCCGGTAGAACAACTCAAAAGATAAAGAAGTATCGTTAATTGCTTCATGTTCATTCCAAGCTCGAAGTACCATTTAACCACATTAAGGCCCCACTGCCTAACATAATTTAATTTCATCCGATATAGATAAGATAGATATAAGTTCTATGAGGTCATTACTTAGAAGTATACTTTGTGCAGCAGCCCTTCCTATCGGATCGAAAAGGACCCCATCACACCGACTTACACGAGCTTGAAAATCCCAAATTTGTCTATAAAGAGCAAATCTAATTGTATTAGTGTCTAGAATTTTTTTCTTCTGTTGTGGAACATTAATCGAAATTGATTGATTGAAGATAGGGCCTCAGCGGTAAATGTTAGAAGATCTCGTGTACCGCAACCCATGATTATGGACCCCACTCCGTTAGTATGGAAATTTTATTTTCCAAGCCCTAGTCGATGCAAGAGTGAAAAAGTACTTTCGTTGTTGTAGAATAACGGACCTTCGTGTCTTAACGCACGTATTGAATTTATTCGAAGCTATTAGAGTGAGATCCACTTTGTCGGGAAGATGAGTCGAAACAATAACAACAAGAATATTTCTACTTTCTCAATCCCTGGAGAGATGGTTCGCTAATATACCGCGGGATAAGAAGTCCGTCGATCGACTTCCTCACACACAGATCATGAATGTTTGAAATCCACATTATTCAAGGAGACCCAGGAGAGATTGCTTTTGCTAATTCGAATGGAAGATTGATATCAAATCGATCTATTTTCGAGATCGTAATCGTCTCCATAGTTTGTCGCTCTACCATAAGTCAAGATAGCTACTCCAGCTCCGTCTCAAGAAGGTCAAGATCGGCCAGATCATTACTTTTCAACAATCTGGCGAGCACCCTCAGCAGGATCAACATAACATAAGGAATCTCAGGATCTATGTGCTCAGCCTCCTCGTCAATACTATCATGATAAAAAAATTTCTGGGATCCTGGAGGATGTTCACAAATAACCTAATGAAAGAAAGACAGGAGTTTGTCGCCGGGGATTTGACCAAATAGAATCGTCCAGCTCCTATAGAAGAATCTATCACTAAAATACCCATATGAGAGGTATAAGGCTAAGCGGAGCGAAAAAGGTTTTGGTTTTTCAAGAAGAGATGGTAAATCAAAATGATTAGCCCGACACAAGGTTTTTGAATAAATGATTGTCTCCTAATGAGAAAGAGATATCTGCCTTTCTGTTAAACAGGATGTATTGAACTCATACTTCACATAATTAATTAGCGACTTTCTATGAATGTCAACTAAGTATCTGAAGTAACTTGCTACCGATTGTTCCAGCATTTGAAAACCACAATCATTGTTTGAGAAATGATCAATATTAGTCAGACTCAATAAAAGTGAATCAATCCTTTTTTCTATCGTGAGGGTGGAGAACTCCATCAAGAAGTCTATGTCGTCAGTTTCAATGAACTGACTGTCGAGGAGCCAGGATTCGATTTTATTATCAATCAAATCTTCGTCCACATTCATGTCTTTTCCTTTTGTTAGCAATGAATAGATCTCTTTACTTGCATGACTTAGATGTCTTGTATTTCTCGAGATTCCCTTGATGCGATTTGGTATGGCACTTATAAAATCGCTGATATCGATGAGAAGGTTATTCAGAAACTCCAATATTTCTTATGCAAACTTATTGATTTGAAACCATCAGCAAGACCTTCATCACCACTCAATAGCATGTCGACGCCAAATTCGCATATTTCGATTGTTAATATTAATAGGATAAATAAGGAACAATACTACAAAAAGTATTCCACCAAAATATCAATTCCGAAATATCAATTCTTTGTTGAACCTTGTGAATTGCATGAAAGTAGGATACTCCAAATTCGGGGGTCAAAGAGTTTTGTAAAAGATTCTTGGTAAAAAAACGTAAATGAAAGATCCCACTAAATTGAATTCGGTCCATGACTCTGACACATAATGACAATTTTTGATCTCGTTCAATATCTCTCTCAATTCTAAAATCCGGAATGTTTATTTTAATTGATGTTTTTTTATCATTTCTACCTCCCACCAAAAAAATACTAAATAAAATCCAAAAAAAATAAAAACCAATGTTATGTTAATTGGATTGATTTAGTTATGTTAATTGGATTGATTTAGACTACAGATTTCATTTTAATTGGAATTTGGTTATTCATCATGTACTAGGATCTCCACTAAGCATCCATGGCTGAATGGTTAAAGCGCCCAACTCATAATTGGAGAGTTCGTAGGTTCAATTCCTACTGGATGCATACTAATGGGACCCTCTACTATGTCTATTGAAATCGGCTCTGTATCCTATTGGTATTTTATTAAAAATATTGCAATGAATATTGCTGACTTACTTGATCTGCATTACTTATAGTTTTCTTGTTCGTAGACAAGGCGGATTCAAAATTGTCAAGTCATTCAATACTATACACATTCTTCTTTATCCATTCTCAACTTAGTGGAATTCTCAAGTGCATGATCCACCCTAGATCTCCCCCATATATCTACAACATAATTTGCAAAAGGTATATAAATTCAAAATAAATACAAAAAGCAAAAATGTAAATACAAGACTACTAGAGTCGTAATACAAAAGGGGTAATAAAGTAAAGGAGCAATGTGCTCTTCTAAGTTCTATAGAACAAGAAGTTATTGCTCCCTGACTTCATTAATTTGTCTTTCATTTTCACGATTATTAATTATTTGCAGCATTCAAGATATATCTTACTATTTATTTTATCCAAAATTATTAGTATCTTATTATTTTTTTAATAATACAAAAACGTCAAGTTCTCAAGTGCATGATCCACCATCAATATTATTCAATAATATTGATTCTAATCTAATAGCTATATAGAAATAAATATAATATAATAGACAGAATCTAGAACCTATGGAAGCCTATTATTGTATCTAAATTCAAATAAAAAAAATAGTAAAGGAGCAATGCACCATGGATGGAATCAAATATGCAGTATTTACAAACAAAAGTATTCAGTTATTCGAGAAAAATCAATATACTTTTAATGTCGAATCAGGATTAACTCGGACAGAAATAAAACATTGGGTCGAACTCTTCTTTGGTGTCAAGGTAATAGCTATGAATAGTCATCGACTTCCGGGAAAGGGTAAAAGAACAGGACGCATTATGGAGCATACAATGCATTATAGACGTATGATTATTACCCTTCAACCGGGTTATTCTATTCTACCTCTTAGAAAGAGAAATCGAAATACTTAATAGAGCATGGTGATACATTTATACAAAACTTCTAAGACGAGCACACGCAATAGAACAACCCTTCGGCGAAATAATTTGACCTATGGACAGCATCGTTGTAGTAAAGGTCGTAATGCGAGAGGAATCATTACCGCAGGGCATAGAGGGGGAGGTCATAAGCGTCTCTACCGTAAAATCGATTTTCGACGGAATCAAAAAAACATATATGGTAAAATCATAACCAAAGAATATGACCCGAATCGAAATGCATCTATTTGTCTCATACACTATGGGGATGGTGAGAAAAGATATATTTTACATGCCAAAGGGACTAAAATTGGAAATACCATTATTTCTGGTACAGGAGTTCCTATAAAAATAGGAAATGCTCTGCCTTTGACCGATATGCCCTTAGGCACGTCCATACATAACATAGAAATCACGCTTGGAAAGGGTGGACAATTAGTTAGAGCAGCAGGTACTCTAGCGAAACTAATTGCAAAAGAGGGGAAATCCGCCACATTAAAATTACCTTCTGGAGAAGTCCGTTTGATATCTCAAAACTGCTCAGCAACGGTCGGACAGGTAGGGAATCTTGGGATGAACCAGAAAAGTTTGGGTAGAGCTGGATCTAAACGTTGGCTAGGTAAACGTCCTGTAGTAAGAGGAGTGGTTATGAACCCTGTAGACCATCCCCATGGGGGTGGTACCGGAAAGGCCTCAATAGGTAGAAACAAACCCACAACTCCCTGGGGTTATCCTGCACTTGGAAGACGAAGTAGAAAAAAGAATAAATATAGTAATAATTTGATTCTTCGTCGCCGTCGTAAATAGGAGAGAAATTCCATTTCTCTCTTCGTCTTTAAAAAAGAAAAAAGGAGGAAGCTGTGACACGATCACAAAAAAAAAATCCTTTTGTAGCTATTCATTTATTAAGAAAAATTGATAAGCTTAAAACAAAAGAGGAAAAAGAAATAATAAAAACTTGGTCCCGGGCATCTACCATTATACCCGCAATGATCGGCCATATTATTGCTATCCATAATGGAAAAGAACATTTACCCATTTATATAACAGATGGTATGGTAGGTCACAAATTGGGAGAATTTGCACCTACTTCGAATTTCGGAAAACATTCGAAAGGCGATAAGCGATCTCGTCGTTAATACAAAATATAGATACTTATCATTCATTAGTAGGAGACGACCTTTATGCTAAAGAAAAGAAAAACAGAAGTATACGCTTTAGGACATATATCGATGTCCGCTCATAAAGCGCGAAGAGTAATTGATCAAATTCGCGGACGTTCTTACGAAGAAACACTTATGATACTAGAAGTCATGCCTTATCAAGCATCTTGTCCCATTTTAAAAATGGTTTTTTATGCCGGAGCAAATGCTAGTTACACTATGGGTTCTAATAAAACTAATTTAATAATTAGTAAAGCCGAAGTCAACGAGGGTACTGCCGTGAAGAAATTTAAACCTCGAGCTAGAGGACGTAGTTATCCGATAAAAAGACCTACTTGTCATATAAGTATTGTAGTGAAAGATATATCTTTAGATGAATATATAGAGACTATCACATGGTTAAAAAAACCTAGATGGAAAAATAAGGATACAAGTCGGATATATCATAATCTGGATAGTAGTGGGGGAGTATGGGACAAAAAATAAATCCACTTGGTTTCAGGCTGGGTACAACGCAAGATCATCATTCCCTTTGGTTTGCACAACCCAAAAACTATTCCGAAGGTCTAGAAGAAGATCAAAAAATACGAGATTCTATTAAAAATTATGTACAAAAAAATAGACAAAAGAATGTACAAAAGAATAGAAGGATCGATTCTGACCTCTCGGGAATTGCACGTATAGAGATTCAAAAAACAAGCGATCTAATCAAGGTCCGAATCTATCTGGCATTCCCAAGAGTATTAAGTCCAATAGCAACATTACGAATGAATCTACAAAAAGAATTTCATTGTGTAAATCGAAAACTCGAGATTGCTACTACAAGAATTGAAGAACCTTATGCAAACCCTATTATTCTTGCACAATATCTAGCCGGACAATTAAAACAAAGAGTTCCGTTTCGAAAAGCAATGACAGAGACTGTTGAAAAAACGAAAAAAGCAAAGATAAAAGGAATTCGAGTACAAATTGCAGGGCGGCTCGGCGGAAAAGACATTGCACGCGTTGAATGGATCAGAAAGGGTCGGGTTCCCCTACAAACCATTCGAGCTAAAATTGATTATTGTTCCTATCCAGTTCGAACTATCTATGGGGTATTAGGTATTAAAATTTGGATATTTCGAGACAAGAAATAAGAAACCTTTCCTTAGAAATAAAAAAATATTATAAAAAATTTATTTTCGTAGGCATTTATCCCCGATTGAATCAGGGAATCAAATTTCTTATACAAAGATTAGTCTTATTCTTCAATTTATTAGTCAACAAGTAAAAATATTATTTTATTTATTTAGACGAGCATTGACCTTAAAACAACAACGATTAATTACTATCTCAAAGAGAACCAAAGCAACCGGGACCTATCGTATTGATGGATTATAGATTATCATCTTATATTCGTTATAAACAAGGGTAAATAATAAGCGCTTGACAAGTCATCATTTTTCTTCTATTTTTGAATTTTCAATTTTATTGTCTTACTTCTGTCTAATTTGGAATTATGTCTAATTTAGGGATCCAAAATTTAGCAGGATTCAATACTCTCAAATACAAAGGGGGAAGTGATCTATAATCGATTTCGTAACAACTAAATAAGAATTGTTAGTTAGTTGTGCCTCCCCAAATCTTTTGTGGAATTATCCCTTTCTTTTCGAAAGAAATTAGGTTTAAGTAAGCAAATAGCAACTATGGCGCGCTTACAGGAATCTATCCATTGCATATGTAGATATCCCTTCAAGAAAGAGAGATCGTTGAACGGATCTCGAAGACCCAGGAAAGCACGAAAGACAGAATCTTTCAGAAAATGGATTCCTAAGTGCATAACCGCATGGATAAGCTGACACTAACCCGTCAATTTGAAATCAAAAATTCGAGATTTTCCTTGGACAGTTTAAACAATAGAATGGAAATAACATCATTTATTTTATTATTTTTGACTTCTATCCCTCGATTGGATAGGAGGTCGAACTATAATTTTTAGCCCCGGAGCTGATTAAAATGACACTTAAGATTCGAAAGAACATTCTGGTTATAGCAAAAACGGCGGTCATTCTTACTCTATTATTTTCGAAATAGAAAATCTTATTATTTAAGTAGATTTATGCTTCCTTCTATTTTCGGCCCCTCGTTCTTGTTCTCATTCACGGCTCCTAAGATCAACCGCTCGAACTTTTTGCTAAGTTTGATTAAGGACTTAGGGTTGACTGGGAAAGTCTCTACCTCCGTAGAGAACGAAGATATCAACATATTGTACGATTTATATTATTATTTATTATTAAGTACAGATCTTGTAGCCTTTGTGAAACGTGCAAATTTTCAACGTAGGGATTTTGACAAGATGGATATACAACTCGGCTTTTTAACTTGCAAGCACTATTGGAACAACGAAAAAGGATGGGATTTTTTATGAATTCCGATTGATAATTGAAACTTATCTTTCAAGGCTTATTATTTCCTGAAAACAGCCGCTATTCATTCTCTTGTGTATTTTGTGAACACGGATCTCGATCTCCAAAACCATCTGAAAAACCGTGTGAAAAGAGAAGATTCTAAAGAATCGATAGAGATTCTAAGAGAGATCTACCTAAAGCTAAAGATAGGCATATATAGCTACTTACAATTTGACTCTATGCTAAGGAAAGGGTTTAAATTCGATTGATTATTGTTCCTATTCAGTTCGAACAATAATCAATTGGATTTTTTTATAGACAAAAAATAAGAAACCTTTACCAGTCTCTTCTTTTTATTTGAGTAACGGAACAAAAAAAAGAAACTCGTTCATTTTTTTCTCTTCAATTAAAACAAACATAATTCTATAGGGTTGAATAAAAATTCGATTGACCATTTGATAGAATTGCTATG